ATAAGAAATGTATTGAATCAATTCATTAAAAAGAATCGATCCGATCGCAACTTCGAATATGGAATTCAAAGGGATCAAAGAGGAAAGGATACTCTGAATCATAGAACTATAATGAAATATACGATCAACCAACATTTATCGAATTTGAAAAAGAGTCAGAAGAAGTGGTTCGATCCTCTTATCTCGATTTCTCGAACCGAGAGATCCATGAATCGGGATCCTGATGCATATAGATACAAACGCTCCAATGGGAGCAATAATTTCCAGGAACATTTCGTTTCTGCGCAGAAGAGCCGGTTTCAAATATTGTTCGATCAATTACACATTAATCAATATTTGATTGATTGGTCTGAGGTTATTGACAAAAAAGATTTGTCTAAGCCACTTCCTTTCTTTTTGTCCAAGTTGCTGTTCTTTTTGTCTAACTCACTTCCTTTTTTCTGTGTGAGTGTCGGGAATATCCCCATTCCTAGGTCCGAGATCCACATCTATGAATTGAATGGTTCGAATGATCAACTCTGCAATCAGTTGTTAGAATCAATAGGTCTTCAAATTGTTCATTTGAAAAAATGGAAACCCTTCTTATTGGATGACCATGATACTTCCCGAAAATCAAAATTCTTGATCAATGGAGGAACACCTTTTTTGTTCAATATCTTCAATAAGATACCAAAAAGGTGGATGATTCGCTCGTTCCATACTAGAAATAATCGCAGTAAATCCTTTGATAACGCGGATTCCTATTTCTCGATGGTATTCCACAACCAAGACAATTGGTTGAATCCCGTGAAACCATTTCATAGAAGTTCATTGATATCTTCTTTTTATAAAGCAAATCAACTTCGATTCTTGAATAATCCACATCACTTCTTCTTCTATTGTAACACAAGATTCCCCTTTTCTGTGGAAAAGGCCCGTATCAATAATTCTGATTTTACGTATGGAGAATTCCTCAATATCTTGTTCATTCGCAAAAAGATCTTTTTTTTGTGCGTCGGTAAAAAAAAGCATGCTTTTGGGGGGAGAGATACTATTCCACCAATCGAGTCACAGGTATCTAACATATTCATACCTAACGATTTTCCACAAGGTGGTGACGAAACGTATAACTTGTCCAAATCTTTCCATTTTCCAAGCCGATACGATCCATTTGTTCTACGAACGAGTTACTCGATCGCAGACATTTCTGGAACACCTCTAACAGAGGGACAAATAGTCAATTTTGAAAGTCAACATATGAATCTATCTGATTCAGAAGGGAAGAACTTACATCAGTGTCTCAATTCAAACATGGGTTTGATTCATACTCCATGTTCTGAGAAATATTTACCATCCGAAAAGAGGAGAAAACGGAGTCTTTCTCTAAAGAAATGCGTTGAGAAAGGGCAGATGTATAGAATCTTTCAACGAGATAGTGCTTTTTCAACTCTCTCAAAATGGAATCTATTCCAAACATATATGCCGTGGTTCCTTACTTTGACAGGGTACAAATATCTAAATTTTATATTTTTAGATACTTTTTCCGATCTTTTTCCGATACTAAGTCAAAAACTTGTATCCATTTTTCATGATATTATCCATGGGTCGGGTATATCACGGCGAATTCTTCAGAAAAAATGGTTTCTTCCACAATCACAATGGAATCTGATAAGTGAGATTTCGAGTAAGTTTTTCCATAATCTTCTTCTGTCCGAAGAAATGATTCATCGAAATAATGAGTCACCTGTGGTATCGAAACATCTGAGATCTCCAAATGTTCAGGAGTTCCTGTATTCAATCCTTTTCTTTCTTCTTGTTGCTGCATATCTCGTTCGTACGCATCTTCTCTTTGTTTGCCGGTCCTTTAGTGAGTTACAGACAGAGTTCGAAAAAGTTAAATCTTTGATGATTCCAGCATCTATGATTGAGTTGGTAAAACTTCTGGATAGGTATCTTACATCTTCTATACCGAATTCTTTCTGGTTAAAGAATCTCTTTCTAGTTGCTCTGGAACAATTAGGAGATTCTCTAGAAGCAATACGGGCTTCTGGCGGCAACATGCTTGGTCCCACTTTTGTTGTCAAATCAATACGTTCTAAGAAGAAATATTTGAATATCAATCTCATCGATCTCATACCAAATCCCATCAATCGAATCACTTTTTCGAGAAATACGAGACATCTAAGTCACACAAGTAAAGAGATCTATTCATTGATAAGAAAAAGAAAAAACGTGAATGGGGATTGGATTGATGATAAAATAGAATCCTGGGCCGCGAACAGTGATTCGATTGATGATGAAGAAAGAGATTTCTTAGTTCAGTTGTCCGCCTTAACGACAGAAAAAAGGATTGATCAAATTCTATTGAGTCTGACTCATAGTGATCATTTATCAAAGAATGACTCTGGTTATCAAACGATTGAACAACCGGGAGCAATTTACTTACGATACTTAGTTGACATTCATAAAAAGTATCTATTGAATTATGAGTTCAATACATCCTGTTTAGCAGAAAGACGGG